AAAGATTTGTGCCAAAATAATAGATGCCAAGAAGAACAAGAGACCTTGGACACGTAACGGATCTTGAAGTACTATTTCCGCATCCCCCTGACCAAATCCACCCACATTAGGATTACTCGTTAATGGTTGATCAAGTTTGATAGATTCACCCTCTGAAACAAGAAGTTCTGGTCCTGGAGGTATAATATCAATCACTTCACGTCCATCCGATGCATCCACTATAGTTATTTCGTACCCCCCTTTTTCTTTTCGTATGATTTTTTTTACTATACCTGCTGCTGTAGCATTATAAAAATTATTATTACTCTTGCTCCCGTCGGGATAAATCTGACCCCTTCCCCTGTTCCCGCCTACGTATATAGGATATTTTAAGAAGTGAACATCTCTCTTAGTAGCGGGATCTGGGGAAAGAATAGGAAAGGTTATTTCACTATATTTCTGACCAGGAACAGGGCCTACCACAAGAATATTTTTTTTTTCGGGACGATAGCTTTGAAAAGGCAGATTACCTATCTTTTCTTTAATCTCAGGCGAAATACGATCGGGGGGGGCCAATTCAAAACCCTCCGGTAGAATAAGAACAGCCCCCACATTCAAAGCCCCCTTTTTACCATTAGCAAGAACTTGTTTCACTTGCATATCATAAGGAATTCGAACAACTGCTTCAAATACAGTATCAGGAAGTACCGCTTGTGGAACCTCAATATCCACGGGCTTATTAGCTAAATGGCAATTGGCACATACAATACGGCCAGTTGCTTCTCGCGGATTTTCATAACCCTGCTGTGCAAAAATGGGATATGCATTTGAAATGGGTGCTCGAGTTATTATATATATCATGAGCGATACGGAAATGGATCGAGTAATCTCTTCCTTTATCCAAAAAAAGGCATTTCTAGTTTGCATGGTCCAATCATTGATCCTCAAATTTCTACAATAAAATTAGGTAGGTCACTGGCATAGTTCCCTATCCATGATTCGGCTATTTACTGAAATAGTTTTCCTGGAATATAGGAAGAATCCCTTGGGGGGGTAGAAAGAAAAAGAAAAGAATAAGTCAATTTTTGAATGTTTAGCTTTTGTACAAAATAACAAACTTTATAATTGGATCAGTGGATCGTTTTTTCAGTCATTCATTGAATGATAAATCACTACAAGTGACGGAGATACGCGATTTAAATAACGGAAAATCCAATATTTAAAAATTGTATCTAAAATGACTGGAAAAGTGGAAACAAGACCAGATATAATTTGATCATTCTGAGCAAATCCAAAATCTTTATAGACAGAACCAATCATTAGTTCCCAACCATGGGTCGAATGGAATCCTATACATAAATCAGTTAATAAAAGAATAGAAAAAGCTTTTATTGTGTCACTTAAGTTATATAGGAATTCTTGAACCCAAGAGTTAAGAATAATAAGTTCTTGATTACCTAGAATAGAATAACCACTTAGAATAACGAAACAGATTATATTTGTCGAGAAGTGCAAAATCGTATGGATACGATCTTCGTTGTGCGCCTTGATCAATTGGATGGTTTCTTTGTAGATTCCGGTACGAAGGTTTTGTAGACGTGTTTCCGGGTATTCCTTTAGCATTTCATCCAAGAGGAAGAGTTCCTCGAATTCTATGAATTTTTTTAGAATATTCTTTTCTTGAATGATATTCAAGAAAATTTCGGATTGCCTAGTATTCCACCAATTAGTAACCCAAGATTCCAGACTTTTCTTAAATGTGAAAGAGATGCACCAGGGCAAAAAGACTATAGATGTAAGATATAGAAGGGGAATGAATGCTTTCTTTTTTGCCATTTTTCGTCTTTAATGAACTCAGCTTCACCTCATTCGTCAACTCTATATGATAATAATATTTCTATCAAGCATAAGTTCTATTACAAGTCATAGAGCCTATATATAAAATATATAAATATATATAAAATATATAAATATATATAAATCTATTCCCGCTTTTTTTTTTTATTTGCAATTCGGGAGTTAAGTTAGTCCTTGAATTTAGAAAGAATACAGAAATAGAATAAGAAAGCGAAAGAATCCACTGCCAATTCGAATGAAGAAAAAAATCTTGTTTCAAAAGATATCAATTGCTAAGATTCGAAGCAATTACCCCTTTTGATGAATACACGAAAGAGCACTTCGCGTAATTCGGATTTCGAAACCAAAGAACGCCCCTTCTATCAAAATAGAAAAGATTTGAAAAAAAAAAGAATTTATTTTCCCTAAGAAAGCATTCATTTTTCAGTTCATTTTTTTTTTTCAAAATACTTCAATTGGTACACGCAAGAAATAGGCCAATTCTGCAGCTTTTTGTTCAATTTCTCGTGGAGTCAAATTCTCGTCAATACGAGTCAAGGGAATGGCCCCCTGTCCTATGATTTCCATATAAAGGATACGACGAGTATAAATACCCTCTTTAACTTCTATTCTGATGGACTTAATATCTTTCATAAGGAATCGGAGAATAATCCGACGATTTTTTCCAGGAAATCCCCAACGAAAAATACACACTATTCCCTCTTTTCTATCGAATCGATCATAACCACTACCTACATTCCACGAAATTGTACACCACAAATAAGAACTAATAAAGAGACCCGCGATTCCATAGAAAAACATCACAATCCCTTGTGGAAAAAAGGGAATTTGCTGAGACGGAAATAAAGATAAAAAATTCCTACCAAGATAACTGGAAGTTCCAACCAATAAGAACCCTAATGAACCTAAAAAAAGGATAAAAGCCCAGCAGAAATTACTTGTTTTTCGAGACCCCGTTATAAGTTCTATCCATATACGTTCTGATCGCCAACTCATATTAGATCCAGTTCTATTTTATTGGAATTGGGAGAATAAATAACCCAAGCAAATGAAAATGAATTTGCCTTTACTTTTCTTTTTTTCCGAAGTAACTTTCATCAACTAGCACTCTTTTGATGTAAACCTTTAGGAGTAATTCATCGAATTGCTTCCAGAGCTAAGAAAAAATATATGAGATTTGTCCCTACTGCCCGTATCTAAAAAATCTTGTTTTTTTGAATATGAAGAAATAAAGAAGCCATTGCAATTGCCGGAAATACTAGGCCCACTAAAGACACAAAAATGGAGGGTAAGTTTATCATAGAATGGGTACCTCGGTTTAATATTTGTACCTGTTATTTTTTTTTTATTGTTATACTAAAATTTTTGTAATTTCATATTTTTATTATTCTTATAAAGATAGTCTATAATCACTAGAATTCATATATACTTATACTAAGTATATTTGAAAAATTATACTAAGTATAGCTAAGTGAATATATATAGATATAATAATGATAATGAGTATAGAATATAATAAATAAATAATAAAATACAAATTAATAAAGAATATAATAAAAAGTACAAATAGAATCTAATAATAAATTAATAAATAACTACTCACTCGCCACAGCACAGCACAAAAAAAAGAATTTAAAAAGAATTTGAGGCTCTGCTTGATTTTTCATTTTGAGTCAAAGGAAAGAAAGCATGGAGCTGAAATAACTCACTCAGAACCCCCTTTAAAGGATTACGCGGTACGATTGAATCAAATAAGCCCTTATGGAATAAATATTCAGCCGCTTGTGAACCTTCGGGTACTGTCTTATTCAACGTTTGTTCAATTACTCTTTTACCCGCAAATGCAATGTAAGCATTGGGTTCGGCAATAATGATATCCCCCAACATGCCAAAACTAGCTGTCACCCCACCAGTAGTAGGAGATGTGAGGATAGATACATAGAATAACTTTTGACTTCTTTGATAATCATATAAAGCAGAAGATATTTTAGCCATTTGCATCAAGCTCAAACTTCCTTCTTGCATACGTGCTCCTCCGGACGCACATACTAGAATAAGAGGTAAAAGTTGATTGGTAGCATATTCGACCAAACGGGTGATTTTCTCACCTACTACGGATCCCATACTACCCCCCATAAACTGAAAATCCATAATCCCAATTGCTACGGGAATACCGTTTAGTTGACCTGTGCCTGTTTGAACAGCCTCAGTTAATCCTGTCTTTCTTTGATAAGAATCAATACGATCTTTATAAGGTTCCTCTTCCGAATGAAATTCAATGGGATCCAGAGAGACCATGTCTTCATCCATAGGATTCCAAGTACCTGGATCAATCGAACTTTCGATTCTATCCGAACTGCTCATTTTCAAATGATATCCACAGTGTTCACAAATATTCATTTTTGATTTCAAAATTTTATTATAATTTAATCCATAACAATTTTCGCATTCAATCCACAAATGCTTGTATTTTTGAGTTTCATCGAGATCATTAGAACTTTTTCTTCTAGTTAAATCACTATCATTTGTATCATTCGTGCTAGTTATTATACTAGAACTCTCGCTTTCACTACTATTTCTGCCCTTACCACAAATGTAACTATAAAAGTAACTGTCATTGTATTTGTCACTATCCCCTAAAATGTAACTATCAATACAGATTTGAGAACGAAGATAACTTTCAATGCAACTATTAATGTTATTATTCCAACTAGATTTAGTATCATACATGTAATGATCATCATCACTCTTAGAGACATTATTCAGATAGCTAGAATTCTTATAACTATAAAAAAAACTTTCTGGTTCACTTAGAAAAGAATGATCATTGTCAATCTTCAAAATTTGATTTTCAATATCCAAATATATGGAATAACTCTTACTCTTACTATCCCTAACTAAAAAAGTTTTATCAGATAGGAAATTCCGGATGTTCCTGACACCGACTAAATAATCAATATTACTGTAACTTGAATTGTCACTATCATTCCAACTATGAATGTTTTTATCCATATAAGTTATAATTTCGTCTTCACTTACACTGGTATTTTCAATAGGATCAAAACTATCCATTGATTTACTTAACCCACACCTGTATTCTAACTCCCTATTAAACAACATAGAATTGAACCACCATTTTTCCATAGAGCTTTTTTTCCTCTATTTACATGAAAATACAATAGATGAATAGTCATTCGATGAAAAATCATATCATATAAATATTCTATTTAAATATTCTATTTAAATATTCTATTTAAAACTCATTTATTTATATTTACTATAAATATAATAAATATAAAAAAAAATAATAGAAAAAAAATAATAGAATTGAAAAAAGAATTCCAGCACATATAGTGACATATATAGTGACATATATAGTGAGATAAGACTCCCGGTTCTCACGAAAAAGAATCATTTTTTTTAATACCCACTTACTCGTTATTATTATAAGTTACGAATCCTAGTGATTGGATTTATATACTTATTTTTTTTTATAGTTTATTGAAAAAATATTCTAATATAAAAAAAAATATAATAATATATTATTTAATATAATTCTATTATATTAATAAAATAATAAAAAAAAAAAATCACCTCATTGGAGGTAATGTATTTATATACCCAATTACTTCATTTAGTCATTATTCGTTTGCTTTTTCCTATATCTTCTATCTCTATCCAGTTTTCTTATTTTATTTTTATTTTGAGGATCGATAAAAATAAATTTTGGTGGCTATAGAAAACAGCATTCTATGTCAACAATAAGAAATAACAAATTAGGTATGAATAGAACAAGAGAGCGGAGGGGGGGGATAAAAGATAAAGGAGTTCTATAAATCTATATACAAGTCATCCCCCCCCTCTTTTTTTTTATTTCATTAATTGAATTTCGTTTGTTGATTAGGGCAAAGTTCCATAAAAACACCTGCCTTTTTTGAAATATCTTGAACAGTTCCTGTAGGTTGAGCGCCTTTTTCAAGGAAATATAGAATAACAGGAATATTTAAATAGGTTTGATTCCTTATTGGATCATAAAAACCCACTTTCCGAAGATCTCTTCCCTCTCTTCGGGATCGAAGATCAATTGCAACAATTCGATAAACGGCTCATTGGGATAGATATAGATGAACAATACACCCCCCTAGAAACGTATAAGAAGTTTTCTCCTCGTACGGCTCGAGAAAATTCAAAATTATGTCTATGTATAAAATGTATAAAATTATGATGTTAAATAGAATTATGATGTTAAATAGATCAATAAAATCATCAAATCAATTAGACTATGATTTAAGTATTTTTTTTTTCTTATTCTTTCTGAAAAAGAATAAGAACTCCTCATAACTCAAATTGGATAACTCTCAAATAACTCAAAGGAAAAAAACCTTTTAGGTATTTCCTTTATTGAGCGGTCTCTACCCCCTTTCTTGCCTGTCTTCTTTCGAATCTATTTTTTTTTTTATTCATTCTAAGAGAATTGGTATTCTAATAGAATTGTTGAGACAATTTGAAAATGGTATTTACTTGTTCCAGGATCCTTTAGCTTTTCCTTGAATCATTGGGTTTAGACATTACTTCGGGGATCTTTAATCGTTTCAAAAAATGGCAGCAACATACCATTTTTTGATTTCTTTCTCTCAAAGAATCATACAAATAGAAGGTTGATTCCCGCAGATACACTTTTGATCTAAATAGTTTTACCAATTCCAACAAACTAGATAATGTTTTGACTTTTTTTTTTTAACCTTGCTCGAATTGGATCCTTTCGATTTCTCTATCAAAAATAAACTTACGAAGTTGTTCTAACTTATTAATTTTCACTAACCTTAGATACTTGCCCCTGAAAAATAAATCAACTCGAGCTCCATCATGTACTATTTACAGCATCAATCCCTCTCCCGTCCCCCAAACAACGAGTTCTAGTCGAACAGAACAAACGATGTCGAGCCAAGAGCACCCCGATTTCTATATACTAGAAAAAATAGCGGATGTAAGAATCCACAGCTAATCTAATCATGTCTTTCAAGTCGCACGTTGCTTTTTACCACATCGTTTCAAACGAAGTTTTACCATAACATTCCTTTAGTTTGGATCCGGTATGTAATTGATTCAATTATGAAATCGTGAATAGTCATTGATTCAATCGATACATAATAATCTATACTTTTTACTTCTAGGTTTTCCCTCTATATGAATGGACAATTTCTAAAGTAAAGAAGTCTAAAAAAAAAAGTTCAAATTAACTCGATATTGTATGAATAGATTTTCTATTCTATTTTGATAGTTTGTAAAATAGAAAAAATGAATTTCTTCAAAAAAAAATATTAGAAAAAAATAGAAATATGAAATAATAATAATAAAAAATATCTTTTTTTATTATACAATTATCCACAGTGATTGCAATAAAAACAATAACAAAAAAAAAAAAGAAAGGGTAATCTTTATTCTGATATACAATTTGTATTCAAATAGGATATCCATCATGAATGGATATGCTCTGGGACGGAAGGATTCGAACCTCCGAATAGCGGGACCAAAACCCGTTGCCTTACCGCTTGGCCACGCCCCATTTTCGATTCGACACTAATCACTAATAAACAGTATTATTGGTATTGGTTGTTCGTCAATTCCAGTTCAAAAATATCTAATATCTATAGAATAAATTGTTGCTAGGATTTTGATATGCGTAGATATAAAATTAAACTGAAATTCTTGATCATTACATAGAATTCAATTAAGATATTGTATGAAAGTATGATTTCTTCTATTTTTGATTTCAGAATAAAAAGATTTTGAACTTGAACTGGATAAGTTCAAATCAAAGAAGGATTTTGGGGAGTTTGATCTTATTTGATTCATTTTTTTTAGTATTACTAATTTATTAATATTATTAAGATTCCTAATTAAAAATTTAAATTATTAATTAGTAATATTAATTAAGATTTATAATTAATAAATAATAAAAAAAATATAATAAATATTTATATTAATACTAATTAATAGATAATATAAATTTTAATACTAATTAATAGATAATATAAATTTTATTAATAGATAATATAAATTTTAATACTAATTAATAGATAATATAAATTACTAATTAATAGATAATATAAATCGTAAATTAAATAAATAACCAAATTTATATTCATTTATATTCATCATTTATATTCATAATATTCATCATTTATATTCATAAATAATAATAAATATTAATTAACTATTTTAATTATTTTTTAATTATTTAATATAGTTTATTATTCTTAATATAGTTTATTATTCTTATATAAATTATATAATTATATTTTATATTATTTTTATAATATATATAATTAGAATTATAGAATTCTTTCTAAATCTAAATTAGAATAAAAATTATACATATATATACATATACAATATACAATACAATAAAAATTACAATATACAATACAATAAAAATCAAAATTCTAATAAAAAAAAAAAAAAGCAAAAATACAATGAATTTTCTTAAAGAACAAAATATTTGTTATGCTTAATATCTTTAGTTTGGTCTGTATTTGTATTCACTCTGCCCTTTATTCAAGTAGTTTTTTCTTCGCGAAATTACCTGAAGCCTACGCTTTTTTGAATCCAATTGTAGATATTATGCCAGTAATACCTCTACTCTTTTTTCTCTTAGCTTTTGTTTGGCAAGCTGCTGTAAGTTTTCGATGAGATCTTTAATTTGAATAATGTCCTAAAAAAATTCAGAATTTATTCGAAAACAAAAATTCGAACATTTTAACAATTTCTAAGATCAGATAAGTCTTACAGTGTGAATCCTCGATTCAAATATTGAAATTTGTTGATAGACAAGAAAATTTGGGACCATCTCATTCTTACGTTTTTTCCATTGAGAAATCCTAATCCTATTATTAGTATTAGATTTGAGTCCACCATCAATACCTAGATTGTGGATATGAAAGAAAATTTTTGGTAATAGTAATACAGGGCTCGACCCTTACTACAAGTAAATTTCCGAATTTTTTTTCTATTTCCTCGAAATCACTTCATTTCTTAGAAACTTAGTATCAAAAGAAACATAAAGATAATGTGTAATATAAGAGAATCTATTCTCTCTCTCTGTCGTTTTTTTATTTTAATTATCTTGGAGATTTTGTAATGCTTACTCTAAAACTATTTGTTTACACGGTAGTGATATTCTTTGTTTCTCTTTTCATCTTCGGATTCCTATCTAACGATCCAGGACGTAATCCAGGACGTGAAGAATAAAAAAATATTTTTGGTTTTCTGTGTTTTCCTTGCTTGTGCTGGATTTTGAAATATTTTTAGGATTTTATCTATTTTACATCTTTAACTAGGAAATAAAATAGTAAATAAAAAAAAATCAAACAAACAAGGAAAACAAACAAAAGAAGCTATAGAAGTTCAAAAGACAAAAAATACCAAATCATCCAACGGGAACGGAAAGAGAGGGATTCGAACCCTCGGTAAACAAAAAGCCTACATAGCAGTTCCAATGCTACGCCTTGAACCACTCGGCCATCTCTCCTACATAATGATTATGGCCCAGAAACCGGGTGAATAGTGAGTCATTCATATTCCATTTTTTTTGGATAGACGCATACAATCAATTCGAACTATAAAAATAGAAAGAAAAAGTTTTTATCAAAAAAAAACCTCCTTCGAGGCCGTAGGATAAACAAATTTGATTAATGAGTCTGTTTTTACGTTATTTCGTACTGTATTGTACAATTCCTTTGTTTGTGGGATTATTTTCTTTTCCCGCGCGATAAATAAAATCATTAAATTGTAGAATGGATTGCTACCTATGCCTAGATCTCGGATAAATGGAAATTTTATTGATAAGACCTTTTCAATTGTAGCCAATATCTTATTACGAATAATTCCGACAACTTCAGGAGAAAAAGAGGCATTCACTTATTACAGAGATGGTGCGATTTGATTATCTTTTTTTTTATTTACCGATCTCAGTCTTAGGAGAAAGACACATTCTTCGGAGAGAAAGAAAAAAAAAATTGAAAAAAAAACCTACGCTTGCTGAAGGTGAAGTTTGTAAATAAAACGATTAATTCCTTCTGTCGTGTATCCCCGATTAATACAGCCTCATATGCTTCAATTTTAGGTTTATAGTATTAAGCAAAAGGTTATACCTATACCTATGGGGTTAGGTCAACCCTACTCCACTAGTATCAATAGGCGGCTGGGGGAAGAAGCACTACGCTTAGGAATCAACAACACAAAAACTTTGTAAAAAAAAAATATCCTTCCCCTTTCTTTTCGGGATCGGGACTAACAAGAATGGTTGGGACAACAAACATCCATCTCGTTCGTATTTTGGATACCCGTATAACCATCGAAGACTGTTGAAGTGACTAATTCCGGGAAATTAAGCGGCGTTGAGGACAAAGAAATTGTTGGAGTTACCATTTTTTTATCCAGTACCAACATACTTGATGTTAAGAAAATTTTCTTTTACAGGAAGGTTGGCTAGAGATTTCTTGTAAACACACTAGCCCTGCTCAGTTGATAATGAGAATACTGCAATCTTTTTTGATTCTATGTATTTTTATCATTATACACATAAAGGAGGAGCCGTATGAGATGAAAATCTCACGTACGGTTCTGGAACGGAGATTCTTTGAACCGAATGACGACCGTAACGGATGTCGGCTCAATCTGAAGGAAATTATGCGGAAGCTTTACAGAATTATTATGAGGCTATGCGACTGGAAATTGATCCCTATGATCGAAGTTATATACTTTATAACATAGGCCTTATCCACACAAGTAACGGAGAACATACGAAAGCTTTGGAATATTATTTTCGGGCACTCGAACGAAATCCGTTCTTACCCCAAGCGTTTAATAATATGGCCGTGATCTGTCATTACGTGCGACTATCTCCACTATAGAAAGAAAAAAAAAAGAACGATAAGAAATACTAGAAAAAAAAATAGGCTTTCTACATATATATCGTCCAAAACAACGATTTTTATCAGCTGTAGCAAAGAAAGAAACTTCGAAATACGAAGAAATAGATATGCCTAGATACTTTTTTCTATGGATAAAAGATCTAATTGATAGAGGAAGCACCGTAAAGATCAATTAGCGAGGTTTTGGGCCGATACAATAAGAACTGCTTACTTCTATCATGATAGAAAAGTTAGGAATCCACTTATGTAATAAAGTCGATCCCCTAGGGTTTTGAGCAGCGGTGTAGTATCTGATCCCAAAGATAGTAAGTCTTTTCTTTATAAGAAAGAAAAGACTTTCTCAAAGATTCTATAGAAATTGATATATCATATATGAAAGTATATGATATATGAAATCGAGATAGTTACCTTTCAGAAAATTATAATGAGAGGGTTAATGCCGATGCTTTATTCTTCTGAAGGTAGGAGAAAAGATAAAACTATAGATAAAACTAGAAAAAGGGGATGAAATTCTTTCTTAATCAAAATTCAAGTTTGAAACTCATGTAATTAACCTCTTTTCTTTTGGTTAACTCCAGAAGAAAAATGGAACACCAAAAGAATTGACTGCTGAGCCGTATGAGGCAGGAAACTCTCAAGTACGGTTCTAAGGGAAGGAATTGACTCACCTATTCCGACCGCGGAGAACAGGCCATTCGACAGGGAGATTCTGAAATTGCGGAAGCTTGGTTTGATCAAGCCGCTGAATATTGGAAACAAGCTATAGCCCTTACCCCTGGTAATTATATTGAAGCACAGAATTGGTTGAAGATCACAGGGCGTTTTGAATAGGAACACTTTGTTTATTATTTAATTTTAATTTTTTTTATTTATTTAGATTATATTTATTATTTATATTTATTTAGATTATATTTATTATTTATATTTATTTAGATTATATTTATTATTTATATAATTTATTTATATAATTTATATTTATATTTATTATAATTTTTATAATTTTTATAATTTATTGTTTGTTGTCCCCATCAGTCAAATAAACAAATAAAATAGATCGTTTCTATAGGAAGAACCAATCAGAGAATTTCATTATATCCCTTCTAAAATCGTTCTATTTCGTCTGATATTTCGTAGAGATAAACTATACGTGGATACAGTAGAGAATTCTATTTTTTTTTTTTTCTGCTATTCAAACTAATATTCAAACTAATAAAAGAGACCTTCGAAAAACTAAATAGAAATACCGGTATGTCCCCTAGTAATGCTAATGACTGCTCACGTGATTTGAAATAGAGTACATAATAATATCTTCTATGTAAAAATGTAAAAGAGAAAGTGAAATTAGTTCCATCTAGGAACTTCTAATTAAAATCTGAATACACTAGGTTGCACAAAAAATTATTTAACTTCAATTCAAAGTCCAGAAAAGGTTTTAGAAGATTAAAAAAGGTCCGTTGAGCGCCTCGCTACTATGTCATAATAGATCCGAACACTTGCCCCGGATTGACTTCCGGATCATAATTGTTCTAGTGAATAACTAAAGAAAATAGATTAAAGAAAATATAGAATAGATAGATGGGAGATAGAAGAGAAAGAAACTCAATAGAAACATCTCTCATAAGTTCACTAATTATGTCTTATGTTGGCGGGTCTCTTTGTATGTGTTGTCCGGAAAGAGGAGGACTCAATGATTATTCGTTCGCCGGAACCAGAAGTCAAAATTTTGGT